GTGGCACCGTCCATGGTATTTCTGTGAGTCCTAGGAATGGTATGATGCCAGAAAGGATTTTTATCCAAACATTAATTGGTCGTGTATTAGCCGATGATATATATATGGGCACGCGCTGCATTGCCACTAGAAATCAAGACATTGGGATTGGACTTGTAAATCGATTCATAACCTTTCGAGCACAACCAATAGCTATTCGAACCCCTTTTACTTGTAGGAGTGCATCTTGGATCTGTCAATTATGTTATGGACGGAGTCCTACTCATGGCGACCTGGTTGAATTGGGAGAAGCCGTAGGTATTATTGCGGGCCAATCGATTGGAGAACCGGGTACTCAATTAACATTAAGAACTTTTCATACCGGCGGAGTATTCACGGGGGGTACTGCAGAACACGTGCGAGCCCCTTCTAATGGAAAAATAAAATTCAATGAAGATTTGCTTCATCCGACACGTACACGCCACGGACATCCCGCCTTTCTCTGTTCCATAAACTTGTATGTAACTATTGAAAGTGAAGATAGTCGACATAATGTAAATATTCCACCCCAAAGTTTTCTTTTAGTTCAAAACGATCAATATGTAGAATCAGAACAAGTGATTGCTGAGATTCGCGCAGGAACATCCACTTTGAATTTTAAAGAGAAAGTTCGAAAACATATTTATTCTGACTCAGACGGAGAAATGCACTGGAGCACCGATGTGTATAATGCACCCGAATTTACATATGGAAATGTTCATCTATTACCAAAAACAAGTCATTTATGGATATTATTAGGAGAGCCGCGCAGATCCAGTCTAGTTTCACTTTCGATCCACAAGGATCAAGATCAAATGAATGCGCATTCTTGTTCTGTCAAGAGAAATTATATTTCTAACCTCTCAGGAACGAATGATCCATCGAGAGAAAAATTATTTACTTCTAATTTTTCGGATAAAAAAGAAGATAGGGTTCCTGATTATTCAGACTTTGGTCGAATTATAGGTACCGGTCGTTGTAATCTCGTAGATCCGACCATTCTCTACCAGAATTCTGATTTATTCTCAAAGAGGCGAAGCAATAGATTCATCATTCCACTCCAATCGATTCAAAAACAAAAACGTGAGAACGAACTAGCACCTCCCTCGTATATCTTGATTGAAATCCCCATCAATGGCGTTTTCCGTAGAAATAGTATTCTTGCTTATTTGGACGATCCTCGATACAGAAGAAATAGTTCGGGCATTACTAAACATGGGACTATAGAAACGGATTCAATCGTCAAAAAAGAGGATTTGATTGAGTATCGAGGAGGTAAGGAATTTAGGCCAAAATACCAAATGAAAGTCGATCGTTTTTTTTTCATTCCCGAGGAAGTGCATATATTACCTGGATCTTCTTCCCTAATGGTACGGAACAATAGTATCATTGGGGTGGATACACAAATTACTTTAAATATAAGAAGTCGAGTGGGCGGGTTGGTCCGAGTGGAGAGAAAAAAAAAAAGAATTGAACTTAAAATATTTTCTGGAGATATCCATTTTCCTGGAGAGACAGATAAGATATCCCGACATAGTGGCGTTTTGATACCACCGGGAACAGGAAAACAAAATTCCAAGGAATCCAAAAAATGGAAAAATTGGATCTATGTTCAACGGATCACACCTAGTAAGAAAAAGTATTTTGTTTTGGTTCGTCCTGTCGTCACCTATGAAATAACGGACGGTATAACTTTAGGAACGCTTTTCCCCCCGGATCTGTTGCAGGAAAGGGATAATGTGAAACTTCGAGTTGTCAATTATATCCTTTATGGGAATGGTAAACCAATTCGAGGAATTTCTGATACAAATATTCAATTAGTTCGGACTTGTTTAGTATTGAATTGGGACCAAGACAAAAAAAGTTCTTCTAGTCAAGAAGCTCGTGCTTCTTTTGTTGAAATAAGGGCAAATGGTTTGATTCGACATTTCCTAAGAATCGACTTGCTGAAATCCACTATTTCATATAGTGGAAAAAGGAATGACCCACCGGGCTCAGGATTTCTCCCCGATATTGGATCAGATTGCACCAATATAAATCCGTTTTCTTCCATTTATTCCAAAATAAGAATTCAACAACCCCTTAATCAAAATAAAAGAACTATTCATACCTTGTTGAATAGAAATAAGGAATTCCAATCGTTGATAATTTTGTCATCATCCAATTGTTTTCGAATGGGTCCATTTAAATTCAATGATGTAAAATATCACAATCATAATGCAATAAAAGAATCAATTCAAATTACAAAAGATCCTGTAATTCCAATTAAGAATTTGTCGAGGCCTTTAGGAACAGCCTTTCTAATTGCGAATGTTTATTCATTTTACCATTTAATAATTCATAATCAGATCTTGGTAAATAACTATTTGCAACTTGACAATTTAAAACAGACTTTTCAAGTAATTCAATTTAAATATTATTTAATCGATGAAAATGAAAAAATTGATAACCCCCGTCCGTGCAGTAACATTATTTTCAACTT